AACTCAATCTAGTTGGAATAATCACATTAATAGTTGCATTGACAGTTATCTTCAGTCTCAAATCTGTATTGATACGTCCATTGTAAGTGATAGTAGTGACAGTTACATTTCTAGGTGCATTTTTGATAAACGTAGAACTAGTAGTGAAAGCGGGAGGTCCAGTCTACGAACCCGCGCGAAGAGTAGTGATTTAACTCTAAGAGAAGCGTCTAATGATCTCGATGCAACTCAAAAATACAGGCATTTGTGGGTTCAATGCGAAAATTGTTATGGATTAAATTATAAGAAATTTTTGAAATCAAAAATGAATATTTGTGAACAATGTGGATATCATTTGAAAATGAGTAGTTCAGAAAGAATCGAACTTTCGATCGATCCCGGTACTTGGGATCCTATGGATGAAGACATGGTCTCTCTGGATCCCATTGGATTTCATTCGGAGGAGGAGCCTTATAAAGATCGTATTGATTCTTATCAAAGAAAGACAGGATTAACTGAGGCTGTTCAAACAGGTGTAGGTCAACTAAATGGTATTCTCGTAGCAATTGGGGTTATGGATTTTCAGTTTATGGGGGGTAGTATGGGATCCGCGGTGGGGGAGAAAATAACTCGTTTGATTGAGTACGCTACCAATCAACTTATACCTCTTATTATAGTGTGCGCTTCGGGGGGGGCGCGCATGCAAGAAGGAAGTTTGAGCTTGATGCAAATGGCTAAAATATCATCTGCCTTATATGATTATCAATCCAATAAAAAGTTATTTTATGTATCAATCCTTACATCTCCTACTACTGGTGGGGTAACAGCTAGTTTTGGTATGTTGGGAGATATCATTATTGCCGAACCCAATTCCTACATTGCATTTGCGGGTAAAAGAGTAATTGAACAAACATTGAATAAAACAGTACCTGAAGGTTCACAAGCAGCTGAATATTTATTCCAGAAAGGTTTATTCGACCTAATCGTACCACGTAATACTTTAAAAAGTGTTCTGAGTGAGTTATTTAAGCTCCACGACTTTTTTCCGTTCAATTCAAATTCAATCAAGTAGAGCGTATTAAGTTCAATTATTTTATTTGTAGCAAACAAGTAGTTAGCTTGTCGGAATTAAAGTAAATAAGAACGCAATTTTCTTTGGTTGGTGACCTAAGATCTAATTGTAGAAAGAAGCAAAAGTTGCGGATAACTCTTTTTTTTACCTAGATTTCCCATTACTAATTAAGAAGTCTTTATCAAGAAGATAAAAGCGTGAGTTCTTCCTTTCGTGACATTAGGCAAATAAAACGAATTTCGCCTTACGTAGATAATCAAATATAGAAAAGATAGATATATAGTTTTTTATCTTTCTGCATCGCCCGAAAATCTCATTTTCACTAAAAATCCTGGTTGTGTCGCATTTTAGTAAATCTTTCGATAATTTGTAAGAAACCTTTTCAAATTAGAAGACAAGAACAAAACACAAAGAAATTAAGAAAAAAATATATTTAATATAATAAAGTTGATTATCATAGGTATCTTTCGTGTAAAAAGATGAATAAGTCCATTTATTTAGTTCTACATTCCTTGGACTTAGTCTATATACTCACTTAGATATATAGATATTTATTACTTCTATAATAATTTCCAAATTCAATTTCTTAAGAAATTGAATTTAATAATAAAGACCAATTCATAATAATTACACTTTTGAATTATAATTATTGTAAAATATGATATAAAAAAATAATAACAGGTGCAAATAATAAATCGAGGTACCCCATTGTTATGACAACTTTCACTTTTCCCTCTATTTTTGTGCCTTTAGTAGGCCTAGTATTTCCGGCAATTGCAATGGCTTCTTTATTTCTTTATGTTCAAAAAAACAAGATTGTTTAGATCTGAGGGGACCCAATCTCATCCATTTTTTTTTGAACTTCTACTTGCTAGCATAACACAGATATTTATTTCTTTCGGCAAATGGAAATATGGTATGACATGTGATTTCTAAAGGAAAAAGCTATTATGCCTACAGAAAATGATCTATGGGTAAATAAAATCCAGCTAGTTTCAAATAGAGCAGGATCGTTGGATACCTAAAGTTGGTGGATCCAGCTGTAATATGTATATTTGGGATTTAAGGAAGGGTATGTTATTAGTTTAGATCTAACCAATTTGATAAATTACTCCTAAGGGTTCACATCAACTAGCACTAGTTCACATCAACTAGCACTCGTTCACATCAAACTAGTGCTAGTTTGATGAGAGTTCCTTCGGAAACAAAAAAAAGTAAAGTCAAAATAATTTGGGGTATTCTCTCAATTCCAATAAAATGAAATCGGATGAAGTATGAGTTGGCGATCAGAACATATATGGATAGAACTTATAACGGGGTCTCGAAAACTAAGTAATTTTTGCTGGGCCCTTATCGTTTTTTTAGGTTCATTAGGATTCTTATTGGTTGGAACTTCCAGTTATCTTGGTAGAAATTTGATATCTTTTGTTCCGGCTCAGCAAATTGTTTTTTTTCCACAAGGGCTCGTGATGTCTTTCTACGGGATCGCTGGTTTCTTTATTAGTTCCTATTTGTGGTGCACAATTTCCTGGAATGTAGGTAGTGGTTATGATCGATTCGATAGAAAGGAGGGAATAGTGTGTATTTTTCGTTGGGGATTTCCTGGAAAAAATCGTCGCATATTCCTCCGATTCCGTATAAAAGATATTCAGTCCATTAGAATAGAAGTTAAAGAGGGTATTTATGCTCGTCGTATCCTTTATATGGACATCAGAGGCCGGGGGGCTGTTCCGTTGACCCGTACTGATGAGAATTTGACTTCACGAGAAATTGAACAAAAAGCCGCCGAATTGGCCTATTTTTTGCGCGTACCAATTGAAGTCTTTTGAGAAAAGGAAATGGGCTGAAGAATGAATGCTTTCTCAGCAGGAGAGAAAAAATTCCTGTTTTTTCTATAACATAATTTAACTGAAGTTTCGTCAAAACGTTCAGTCGAGCCAAAGCCGATATATGGAACAACCCTAAAACAAAACCCCCTCCTTTGAGGTTTTTTATGCGTATCCAAATCCATGCAACTCAATTCAAACAAGTAACAAATTGAACTACTAGATTCAATTCATCGGATACACCAAATGATTTCGAAAGAAATAAATTCATCTTTTTTCAATATTTGTTGGAATTGATACTTTAGATGCAGATAAATCCTATCGTGTAAATTATTTCTGTCAATCGACCCTTTAATTTATCCTTTCTTTTGTGTTCCATTACTAATACTAACCAATAAAGGGTTTTCTTTATAATGATAACCGGTCCATTTCTGTCTTGTTTTACCACTCATTTTTTTATCATCACAATATCTTTCTCTCAATTATTCTATTCTTGGATATGGGTAATCGTTGGAATTTTTTCAAAATATTCTCTATTTTTATAGAAAAGGAATTCTTTCGTCTCAAAATATCAATAATATTCATTTCTTAAAGTGTCTCCTTTCGGTCATTCATCGAAAGGAGACACTTTAAGAAATTTGATGAATTGAGAGATCTGGAAACAAAATTTTTGATTATTTCTTGATTCGAATTCGAAGCGGAGTCGTAGTCTATTTTTGTATTCGTTCTAGATTCACACAAAATCACAAATAAAATAGATTCATAGGTTTGATACCTTGTCTAGAACTCATGGGTAAAAGAAATATTCGATCACATAGAGTCGACGAATGAAGTGGGTTAATTAATAATTCACAGACGAAAAATGGCAAAAAAGAAAGCATTCATTCCTCTTTTGTATCTTGCATCTATAGTGTTTTTGTCCTGTTGGATTTCTCTCTCATCATTTACTAAAAGTATGGAATCTTGGGTTACTAATTGGTCGAATACTGATCAATCCGAAATCTTTTTGAATGATATTCAAGAAAAAAGTATTTTAGAAAAGTTCATAGAATTAGAGGAAATCCTCTTCTTGGACGAACTGATCAAGGAATACTCGGAAATACATCTACAAAAGCTTCCTATAGGAATCCACAAGGAAACGATCCAATTAATCAAGATACACAATGAGGATCGTATCCATATGATTTTGCACTTCTCGACAAATATAATATGTTTTGCTATTCTAAGCTGTTATTCTATTTTAGGTAATGAAGAACTTGTTATTCTTAACTCTTGGGCTCAGGAATTCCTATATAACGTAAGCGATACAGTAAAAGCTTTTTCGATTCTTTTATTAATGGATTTATGTATCGGATTTCATTCACCCCACGGTTGGGAACTAATGATTGGTTCTGTCTACAAGGATTTTGGATTTGTTCATAATGATCAAATCATATCTGGTCTTGTTTCCACTTTTCCAGTTATTCTCGATACTATTTTAAAATATTGGATTTTCCGTTATTTAAATCGTGTATCTCCGTCACTTGTAGTTATTTATCATTCAATGAATGATTAATAAATGATCCACCGATATTAATCTAATCAAATTAGAATGTTTCTTAATGTGTAGTTCTACATAAGCATTAAAAACTTTCTACCCGGGGGATTTTCATCCTATAGCATTCCAGTAAAATGATTCCAGTAAATAGCAGAATCGTGGATAGGGAACTATACGAGCGACCTACCCAATTTATTGTAGAAATTTTCGGATCAATGATTAGACCATGCAAACTAGAAATACTTTTTCTCGGATAAAGGAACAGATTACTAGATCTATTTCCGTATCGCTCATGATATATATCATGACTCGAACATCCATTTCAAGTGCATATCCCATTTTTGCGCAGCAGGGTTATGAAAATCCACGAGAAGCGACTGGGCGTATTGTATGTGCCAATTGCCATTTAGCTAATAAGCCCCTGGATATTGAGGTTCCGCAAGCGGTACTTCCGGATACTGTATTTGAAGCAGTTGTTCGAATTCCTTATGATAAGCAAGTGAAACAAGTTCTTGCTAATGGTAAGAAAGGGGGTTTGAATGTAGGGGCTGTTCTTATTTTACCGGAGGGGTTTGAATTAGCTCCT